AGACGTAATCAAGATAGGATCAGAATCATGAAAATTGGAGTGAGTGCTGACGTGTTCCGACGGGGGACTTAATGAAATAGGAGAAGAAGGTTCATTTAAATAACAAGTTATATCTTTTCTTTTGCTGGGGGAATCGTTACTGACAGTTCCGGCCCGAAAGAGCCATTGAAGTCGGAACATAAAAATAAGTTGAATTGTGGAAGAATCCATAACTCCATTTTTTTTATTCCAGTAAAGTAAGTCAATCGATAAAAGGAAAAACAAAGAATAATAAGAAATGACACTCCTGTCATAGGAATGGAAATAGCCCTTCTTGCTGCTTCAATAACAAGTATTTTTGTTTTCAAATCAGATAAATCATTTGATCTATGATTCATTGGAACAAAACAAGGAATGGCCTGGCTAGGTATAGGTACTGGCCAGGCCGGGGGAATAAAAGAACCTTTCGTACGAAATCAAAGAGGTACTCTTTCTATTGGAGATATCTGTTTCGAATCCTTATCTAAATGCAATTGCTGATAAAATTCGTATATATATAGAATAAAGAAAAGAAAGATAAAGAAAAGAATAAAGAAAAGAAAGATAAAGAAAGACTTTTATCAATCTTTACTTCACGCGTCACATATGAATTATCCTTTTGTAATTGGGAGAGATGGCTGAGTGGACTAAAGCGACGGATTGCTAATCCGTTGTACGAGTTATTCGTACCGAGGGTTCGAATCCCTCTCTCTCCGTTCCCTCTGATCACTTGAGAGTTATCTTTCGAATTCGAAAAAATCTCGAGCCCTTGTTATCTTAGTTAAATGTATGGAATAGAGAAAATCATAAGAAAATTCAGAAATCAAGCAACGAAAAACTTCTGATTTTTTTATTTTATTCCTCGCGTCCAGGATTACGTCCTGGATCATTAGATAGGAATCCGAAGATGAAGAGAGAAACAAAGAATATCACTACTGTGTAAACGAAGAGTTTGAGAGTAAGCATTACACAATCTCCAAGATCATTTTTGGGGGAAATAAGGGAATAGATTCTCTATTTTTGTACCACATATCCCATTTTGACACCAAGAAATGGAGTGGTTTCTAGAAAAGAAAGGAATTTGCAGGAATTCATTTGGAATAAGATTCTGATTCCTTCGTTACCAAAATGATCTTTCATACCCACAATTAGGTATTGTGAGGGACCATACATAAGGTCTTTGAACTCCGGAAAGTCAGAATGAGAAAATGAGGTGATCCAGATTCATCGCGGCTATCCAAAAGAATTTCAATGTTTGAATCGAGAGTTCATAATGTAAGATTTATCTGATCTTATCAATTGTTAGAATAGAATTTTTCCTTTTTTAGCGAATCAATCATGAATGTTTCTAGGACAGTATTAAAGATCTCATCGAAAACTTACAGCAGCTTGCCAAACAAGGGCTAAGAGAAAAAAGAGTACAGGTATGACTGGCATAACATCTACGATTGGATTGAAAAAAGCATAAGCCTCGGGTAATTTGGCGAAGAAAAAGCTACTCGAATGAAGGGCAGAATTAATACAGATACAGATCAAACTAAAGATATTAAGCATAACAAAAATTTCGCTCTTGTGGAGAATTTCATTATTAGTGAGTTGGGGAAAAATAAAGAAAGAAGAGAAGATAGGCCAAACAAAAAATCCTTCTTTTTCTTTGAACTTCCCCAATCAAAAATCCTTCAATTCTCAAATGAGAATAGAAGGAATCATACTTTCATACAATATCTTAATTGAATTATAGATAATGATCAATGAATTTCTTTTGATTCTACATCTACACGTGTCGAATCCTAGCAACAACCTATTCCATAGATATTTGGGCTGGAATTGACGAACAACCAATATCCATATTAGTGTTATTAGTGTCAAATAGAAATCTCAATGGGGCGTGGCCAAGCGGTAAGGCAACGGGTTTTGGTCCCGTTACTCGGAGGTTCGAATCCTTCCGTCCCAGACCGATTCTATCAGAACAAAGATTGTGCTCTTTTCTTTAACAATCCTCTGTTTAAGAGTGTAATGTTGGATACAATGGGATCCAATCTTTCTTTCTGATTTCTAATGATTCAGAGAAGAATCATATCCTACCTTTCGATCCTGTTTCTGTTTCTCACAAACAGAAACAGAATCGAGTGTCAATGACACGTGGATGGAAATAAATATCTTTTTGATATAGGTAGGATGGGAACAAAGATCAAAGTTCCATTCAAAAAAAAAAAGATTGGGTGGCCATTCAGCGTATGCCCGCCTCCCCCCCGCTCATATTCATATTGAAGTTAGTTAGTCATTTAGAGAAACTTTATGCCCCCTATTTATCAAATTTGGATTCCCACATGATGCATTCTGAGTCGACATGCGGAAGAAAGGTAAAGTAAATAGGGGTAAATGACTAATTTTATGTGGATCCTGAATTCTAAACAGGAGGAGTTCTTGGTACTAATTCCATCACTGGGATTAAAGCTCCTAAGACTGGGGTGGGGCAAAATAAAATAGAAACAACGAATGAATCTGGACCCATTCGGCTTTGTACCTATACAAGATGGTATAGCACCCCATAAGAGGATCTTTTTTTGATTGGCTTTGAGTATGATTCATGATCCCCATAGAATTCGTGTAGATACGAGTTAATTAGCAAAGGAAGGTATCAATTTCAATCAATATCTGTGTCATCCGGATCTCATTAACAAACAATAAAGTTCAATACGAAACAGATGTATTTTCTTTGGACTTAATTGCTTTTATTTTGCATCAGGCTCCAATGAATAATTGGAAATCAATGTAACGATGGGGGGGGATTCATAGATTCCATTCACTTTAGTTTATCTTTATGGAAATGGAAAAATTTCTGAACCTGAAATAAAGCAAAATCCGTAGAAAATGAACCATGCCCATATGTAGTTTTATTGTTCTATTTCAGTGACACCGGTATTTCGGTTTCGGTTTCGGTTAAAAAGATTTGTGATCTCTTAAATATACACGATGACCCCCGGTGACAATTGTTCGGTGTATCTGATGGATACGGAAAGGTCATACTCCTACGATTTGGATTTTCTCAATCAGATGAAAGAATAGCGACCTTAATCTTATCTTCCATGAGCTCTTTTCTATACATCCCCATGAAAACAACTAAATTGGATTTTTTTCTCGACCCATCCATCTGATTTAAATCATTGATGATTCAATTGGAAAAGAAACATGGATTTCTCTTATGATGATCGAATTCGCGTCTCTTTAATCAATGAGATATCTGCTAAACTTTTTAGTTACTCGTTGTGATTGTGCCGACTTGTTGATTTGATTGATTTAGAGATCAAATTAAATTCAGTCTTTACAGGAAAACTTATTTATAGTAATGATAATGATGTCGAAGTAGGAAATTCTTGAAACCATTTTATTTTTTATGATTCCTTACCTTATAAATCCTCGCTATTCGAAGAAGTGTGAGATTGGTGAATCTATCCTATCGAGTCACTTGCGACCTTTCCGGTTCATTAGAATAGCTTATTTGGTTAATGACTCATTTTATTTTGTTCCAGTATTGGTAATTCCAGTATTGGTAATCGAATTAAAGACTCGTCTTTAGTTTAGTTGTTCGAGAAAGAATTGGAATTGGATCTTTCATGATTGATCGTCCCGAACAATATAACAATATGTTGAAGATGTAGATGTAAATAAGTGTTAAGCAACTCATTTCTTCGTGTTTTTTATAAATGTGTTTCATTCCTATAACAGAATATGGGTTAATTTGGCTTTTTGCTGAGATTTCCCCAGAGAAATACCTATTCATACATATATAAAAATAAAGTATGGACTACTATGCACCGATGGAGCCAATGACTATTCATGATTCCATATTGAATCAATTCCATACCGGTCCAAATTAGAGGAATGTTATGGTAAAACTTCGTTTGAAACGATGTGGTAGAAAGCAACGTGCGACTTGAAGGACATGATCGGCTGTGGATTCTTGCATCCACCATTTTTTTATATATCAATGAAGATGCTCTTGGCTCGACATAGTTTGTTCTGTGCCACCAGGACCCCATTTGGGGGGGTTGTAAATAGTACATGATGGAGCTCGAGCATAAATTCTTGATTCATTTATCAGAGGGAAGGATCTAGGGTTAGTGCCAGTCAATAAGTTGGAACAACTTCGTAAGTATATCTTCGATATAGAAATCGCAAATTCGAACAAGTTTCAAATAAAAAAGCAAAAAAGGGAAAATTTGTCGGAATTGGTAAAACTATTTCGATCAAAAGTGTATCACAGGGGAATCAACCATTTGTATGATTCTTCAATAGAAAGAACAAAAGGTATGTTGCTGCCATTTTGAAACAATTAAGGATCACCGAAGTAATGTCTAAACCCAATGATTCAAAGCAAAGATAAAGGATACCGGAACAAGGAAACGCCATTTTCAATTGTCTCAATAACTAGATCAGAATGAGAAAGGAAAATTGATTCTAGACGAGACAAACAAAAGAGGTTAGAGACGGCTCAATAAATGTCTAAGGATTTCCCTTCGAGCTCTTTGAGAATTACCCAACTTGAGTTATGAGTACGAATGAGATTTCTTTTTTTTTTTATTCCTTCCAAAAAAAAAACGACTCAAATCCTAATCTAATTGATGATTTTATGGATCCATTTGCCACTATATACAATACATAAATTCGAATCATTCTTTCTCGAGCCGTACGAGGAGAAAACCTCCTATACGTTTCTAGGGGGGGCATTGTTCATCTATATCTATCCCAATGAGCCATCTATCGAATCGTTGCAATTGATGTTCGATCCCGAAGAGAAGGAAGAGATCTTCGTAAAGTGGGTTTTTACGATCCGATAAAGAACCAAACTTATTCAAATGTTCCTGCTATTCTATATTTCCTTGAAAAAGGCGCTCAACCTACAGGAACTGTTCATGATATTTCAAAGAAGGCGGAAGTATTTAAGGAACTTCGAATTAATCAAACGAAATAAAATTTATGAAATAGAAAAAAAAAAAAGATTGAGTGAAATAACTGGCAATTGAGGGGATTGCCATCAATCAGATGGTTTTCGTTGGAACTCTACGAATAAATAAGGGATCAATCTTGCTATTGTTTGTACTTCTATTGAAAACCAGATATTTTTTTCCTACTTCTTCTTTATTTATTCCCCCCCACACACTTCATTTCTTATCTATGTAGTGCCAATCCAACACAAGTCTTTATTTTCTTTATTTCATTTTTTTTCTCAAAATTCAATTTATATTGACAATGGTGTATCGATCAAATATAATTCGATCGTGGATAAATAGATCTATTTATCTACGTCCCATAAGTTTGTTTCTTTACTTCACTAGGTTCGCCGGATTCACTGTGACACAAGAAGTATCTTCTTAAAGATAATGAAAAAAAAAAATGATCAAAACAGGAGGGTCCACAAATTTTTACATCTATCTATATTTATCCGTGAATCCGTTGTATTTGAATCTGATCTGAACATTTTGATGTTCATAATTGATCATCAAATGTTTCTTTTCGATTTGTTGCTAGTTCAATGTTTTGATGGGGTAGGGCAATCCAATCTCTTTATTTATTTATTTATTTTTTTGATTCCGATCGTATCTACACACCATATTTATACGGGTTGCTAACTCAACGGTAGAGTACTCGGCTTTTAAGTGCGGCTAGGATCTTTTACACATTTGGATGAAGCAACAGATTCGTCCATACCATTGGTATGGTTTGTAAGACCACGACTGATCCTGAAAGGGAATGAATGGAAAAAACAGCATGTCGTATCAATGGAGAACTCTGAGAATACTTCCTGGGTCGGTAAAAAATCTTGTTTTGATTCTTGGAACGGTACCAAATCAATTCACAGTTTGGTCGAGTGAATAAATGGATAGAGCCCTAATGGCTCCAATTATAAGGAAACCAAAAGCAACGAGCTCGGTTCATAATTCGAATGATTACCCGATCTAATTAGACGTTAAAAATAGATTAGTGCCTGATGCGGGAAAGGGTTCTCCTGTGAGTGGATCATCGATTCCTTTTTTTTTCATGAATCCTAACTATTAACTATTCTTTCTCTATTATGGAGTGGGGACGAATGTGTAGAAGAAACGGTATACTGATAAAGAGAATTTCTTCCAAAGTCAAAAGAGCGATCGGGTTGCAAAAATAAAGGATTTCTAACCATCTCTTGTAACTATAACGAACACAAACAAATTGGATGGAAAGAGAGAGGATCCGTTCATTGGACTCTCCGTCTCCGGGGTATCTATTCTTTTCTTACTATATACCCTGTTCTGACCGTATCGCACTATGTATCATTTGATAACCCAAGAAATCCTCCGTGCCTTTGTATAATTTCAAATGGAGGAATTACAAGGATATTTAGAAATAGATAGATCTAGGCAACAACACTTCCTATATCCGCTTCTATTTCAGGAGTATATCTACGCACTTGCTCATGATCATGGTTTAAATGGATCGATTTTTTACGAACCTATGGAAAATTTCGGTTATGACAATAAATCCAGTTCACTAATTGTGAAACGTTTAATTACTCGAATGCATCAACAGAATCATTTGATTCTTTCGGTTAATGATTCCAACGAATCTATTTTCGTTGGGCACAACAAGAATTTTTATTTTCAAATGGTATCAGAGGGTTTTGCAGTCATTATGGAAATTCCATTCTCGCTGCGATTAGTATCTTCCCTAGAAGAAAAAGAAATAGCAAAATCTCATAATTCACGATCTATTCATTCAATATTTCCCTTTTTCGAGGACAAATTATCACATTTAAATCATGTGTCAGATATACTAATACCTCATCCCATCCATCTGGAAATCTTGGTTCAAACCCTTCACTGCTGGATACAAGATGCCCCCTCTTTGCATTTATTGCGATTCTTTCTCCACGAGTATCGTAATTCGAATAGTCTCATTACTCCAAAGAAATCCATTTCTCTTTTTTCAAAAGAGAATCAAAGATTCTTCTTGTTACTATATAATTCTCATGTATATGAATGTGAATCCGTATTAGTGTTTCTCCGTAAACAATCTTCTCATTTACGATCAACATCCTCTGGAACTTTTCTTGAGCGAACACATTTCTATGGAAAAATAGAACATCTTGTAGTAGTGCTTCGTAATGATTTTCAGAAGACCCTATGGTTGTTCAAGGACCCTTTCATGCATTATGTCAGATATCAAGGAAAATCCATTCTGGCTTCAAAGGGGACTCATCTTCTGATGAAGAAATGGAAATCTCACCTTGTCCATTTTTGGCAATGTCATTTTTACTTGTGGTCTCTACCGGACAGGATCCATATAAACCAATTATACAATCATTTCTTATATTTTCTGGGCTATCTTTCAAGTGTACGACTAAACACTTCGGTGGTAAGGATTCAAATGCTAGAGAATTCATTTCTAATAGATACTTCTATTAATAAATTCGAGACCCTAGTCCCAATTATTCCTCTGATTGGA